TCATATTCCCGGGTTCTGATTGTCGTTGTTAGTGGCTCGAGTTATCTCACCAGCTAAGTGAATTTTTCCTTCCTCCTGTAGGTAAGGGTTTTGCAAGGTCCAACAGGCATTAGTAGCATGCATGCCCGTTGTACCTGTGGAATCAACTGTATGCGTTTGGGTGATTTCGTGGGTTTGGTTGCAGGAGGATCTTTGTAGGCAGGTAGCTTGATTGCTCCTGGAGTAATGCTTCGAGGATCCGGGTCGAATCGGGCCATTTTTCGGGATGAGCGAACTGACTGTCTTTTTGACTTGCAGTGCTAATTATGTTTATCTGCCTCCTGTCCTTTTTGGGCCTTTCATTAGGGGGCGCCGGCAGGGCTGGCTTGGTATTTCCTAACGGGTATGGTTTATTGTCAAAATATGCCGTCTGATATCGCCCCTTCGATGGCTATTCCCCTTTCGATTAAGTCCTTTAAAAGAAAATGGAGTTCCGGCGGTGATAATGTGAGCCCGTAAGGAGTTTTTAGGCAGGCTTAGGGATATCATGTGGACTGCCTGCCGCGCCGCTCTGGAAGGGTGAAAGGGAGACGAAAGCTTCTGCTTCCCTACATCTATTGATTCAATTAGCGAACTTTTCTCCTTGCAAGCTGGAGGGATTGACTCAAAGATAGGAGTGAGCGGGATTGCCTGTCAGTCGTCGTCTGCTTGACCTGGTCCCCCCTCATTGGGACCTAACAAAATTCTGCCAATTCCTTCCAGCCTTACTCAAATAGGGGGTGAGGCTCGGGTCATGCGACGGATGCAAGCTGGACTTTGAAGCAAAAAATCCAATCTTTCATAGAAGAAGGAAAAATCAACGTGGCGGATGAACAGGAAGCTCCTAAGAACCCCAACGAGAAAATGGGAGTTTTTAAGAACTCGCTCCCTAGTCACGCTCCGGTCTCAACATGCTGGGCCGAGGAAGTGTCCGATTTCCAACATCCCCCTACCATCACTACAATTAATGTTATTAATGCTCTCTGGCTTTGTGAGGAAGATCCCTCCCACTGGATTGGATCATCATGACCCCTAAGTTCCGGCTTCCAAAGGCGATCCTAAGGGAAGAAGAATTTTGAAAAGGGATAAGGCTGCAAGAAGAACAACGAGAGGAAGCGTAACCGAAAAAAAAAGAGGAAATGCCGCTCAAAGGAGAAATGCTGCCGGAAGAAGAGGAAATAAGACTCGACTTTCTGGAAATGTTTCAAGAGGGAGTTCCATGGGAAGAGGATAATGAAGAAAAAGAGAAAGAAAAGAAGAAGATTGAATGGATTATCCAGAACCCGCTTCCGCCGCCGTCGCACGAACCATTTATGATAGCCGCGTCTGGGTGGATTGTGGTGCTACCATTCGTTATGGATACCTTTCGGCTTCAGTAAAAACTCTTCCCCCTTTGTTTTTATAGATATTGAGTTTGTACGGTAACTCAAGAGTATAGAATTTACTTTGTTGGTTGAGTGGAGTTACGGTAGTTCAATCTATAAAGGAAGGACAATCGGTCGCACTTGGCGCAGAACCACCTAACGGTGGCTCTTTACTCCCTCTTAACTTGCTTCTTCTTTTTCTTTCACCCTTCATCCCCTTTTATATCAATAGGGGGCTACGAGCAAGGCAGCTCTGCTCCGGAAAGAAAAGAAGCCAGCAGGTCCTTTTCCGCTTGACCGCTAACTCATGAGCAAAGCCGTCTTTTGCCGCCCCTCATGCAGCATATGAGCGGATCTTCACTAAAAGCCGGCTCTATTGGCGGATGGATAACGCCCCTCACTCTGCCATGAGAACAAAGAAAGCCGCACTATCTCCTTGCAGCTTTGCCTGCCGCCCTTCGGTGGTATAGTAGGATGGATAGCAAAGCCGCCTTCGGTCCTTCGCTTAGTAAGCCCCTCTTCGAGCCTCTACTGAATTCCGCTCGCCCCGGTCCTTAGTAGCGTTGACAAAGGTTTGGAACCCTGTTCTTGCTAGAGAGCTTACCGCCCCGCCCTTTATAGTCGCGACTGTTGTCATGGAAAAAGAGTTTGTTTTCTGTCAAAGAAGCATGCTTAACACAGCCTATAGCGTAAAGGTCGCCGCGTCTAAACTAAATTAAGGGTAAGGGCCCGTACTCTCTCTTCTGTAGATACGCTATCCCTTCCGGCTATGGTATGGGGGAAGGGAAGTGAGATCTACCGATTGATTTGATATTAGATGAGCGGCCGTACTATGATCGTTCGGGAGACATGGCCCCACGCGCTACACACAAGAATGAATTATTATGCGGTCGGTAAACTATTTATGCGAGCTCAAATCGGATCACTGTTTTATAATATGTCGTTACGTCATGTACATGTATTCGGTCTTCCATTTTTATGTTCCTGCTCGTGCCCGGAGAGAGGCACGACTCCCCCTCCCCCCGTTCTACCGTCCAAAACAGGCCGGCCATTCGTTGTTCCGGGGTTGGGTCTGGTCCTATCCGACCCAACCGGCTGGATCTGTGGAATCTGAACGG